CGAAGGGCGTAGTCGATGGAAAACAGGTTAATATTCCTGTACTAATTTTTGTTTGGTACCGAGGGACGAAGAAGGTAGGAATTGGCTGACTATGGATTTCAGCGGAAATCTTCGAGGTGTTGAGAGGGAGAAGAAAAACTCACCTTAAGCTGAGAGATGATACGGCTTCATTCCCTAGATTATTACATTTTGTAGTAATCTATAATGAAACTCAATTACCTATCAAACTTCCAAGAAAAGCTCGAACTACTGTATAGCAAAAATTACCTGTACCCGAAACCGACACAGGTAGGTAGGTAGAGTATACCAAGGGGCGCGAGATAACTCTCTCTAAGGAACTCGGCAAAATGGCCCCGTAACTTCGGGAGAAGGGGTACCCTCTTTAAGAGGGTCGCAGTGACCAGGCCCAGGCGACTGTTTACCAAAAACACAGGTCTCCGCTAAGTCGTAAGACGAAATATGGGGGCTGACGCCTGCCCAGTGCCGGAAGGTGAAGGAAGTTGGTGAGAGCTGACGACCGAAGCCCCGGTGAACGGCGGCCGTAACTATAACGGTCCTAAGGTAGCGAAATTCCTTGTCGGGTAAGTTCCGACCCGCACGAAAGGCGTAACGATCTGGGCACTGTCTCGGAGAGAGACTCGGTGAAATAGACATGTCTGTGAAGATGCGGACTTCCTGCACCTGGACAGAAAGACCCTATGAAGCTTGACTGTAGCTTGGAATTGGGTTTGGGCTCCTCTTGCGCAGCCTAGGTGGGAGGCGTTGAAAATTTCCTTCCGGGGAAATTCGAGCCGATAGTGAGAGACCACTCTGGAGGAGCTAGAATTCTAATGGCGATCCTTGAATCAGGACGCTTGACAGTTTCAGGTGGGCAGTTTGACTGGGGCGGTCGCCTTATAAAAGGTAACTAAGGCGTGCAAAGGTTCCCTCAGGCTGGACGGAAATCAGCCGTAGAGTGTAAAGGCAGAAGGGAGCTTGACTGCAAGACCTACAAGTCGAGCAGGGGCGAAAGCCGGCCTTAGTGATCCGACGGTACCGTGTGGAAGGGCCGTCGCTCAACGGATAAAAGTTACTCTAGGGATAACAGGCTGATCTTCCCCAAGAGTTCACATCGACGGGAAGGTTTGGCACCTCGATGTCGGCTCATCGCAACCTGGGGCGGTAGTACGTCCCAAGGGTTGGGCTGTTCGCCCATGAAAGCGGTACGTGAGCTGGGTTCAGAACGTCGTGAGACAGTTTGGTCCATATCCGGTGTAGGCGCTAGAGCATTGAGAGGAGCCTTCCATAGTACGAGAGGACCTGGAAGGACGCACCAATAGTATACCAGTTCTCTTACCAAAGGGAAACGCTGGGTAGCCAAGTGCGGAGCGGATAACTGCTGAAAGCATCTAAGTAGGAAGCCCACCTCAAGATGAGTGCTCTCTTAAGGTCACGGCAAGACAAGCCGTTTGATAGGTGTCAAGTGTAAGGCCAGCAATGGTTTCAGCTGAGACATACTAATAGGCCGTATGATTTTGACCTTTTTTAGTTTCAAGAAAACTAACCACATTCTATTCATCATTGTTCATTAAAGATCAACAATGATGAACACACGTGTTGTTCATTTTGTCCACCATCAGTGCTCTTCACTCATTCTTCGTGTTCATCATGAAATGACGAATGGACTTGTGCAAAGCACAAGCAAGAGCTGCGCTCAGGAAGATGAACTAGGTAGTGAAAACAACTATGATAAACAACACGTGAGATAAACTTTCTCAATTCCATTGAGAACGAGGATTGCTTTTCCTCCAATACATCATTTCATGATGAACAATATGGAGGACAACCTCTATCTCCTGGTGTCCAAGCTAGAGTGGAACAACGCCAACCCATCCCGAACTTGGCAGTTAAACACCCTAGGAACAAAAATACTAAAGGGGGGGCCCTTTGGGAAAATAGTTTGATGCCAGGAAATCTTTGAAATCTTCCTAGAACAAAGTTCCACGCACGAAGTGCGAGCTGGAGCTCTGCTCTAGTTAGTTCATCTTCGATGAAGACAAAGCTCTTCCTCATGAAATGAGGAATACATCATGAAATGACTAAAGCGAAGCTCTTGCTCGCACTTGGTGCGTGTGCAAAGATGAATGATGAACAGCTAGTGCTTCGCTTTCACTCATTCCAAGAGCGAAGCTCTAGCTCGCACTTCGTGCGTGTTCAAATGAAGAAGATGAACTATATAGCAAATTTGTCTCTGTGGATGAACAATCAACAATGATGATGATGTTATGTATGAACTTTTTTTTATTTTAGCATTCTTGTATAACCAAAATCAGTTGTCATTTTGTCACGCCGGTTTCAAAAATCACTCAACAGAGCCATTCATCATTCATCTTTGCATCATCATGAAATATCATCATGAAATGATGAACAGATGCACAGAAAAGAAATGATGAAGAGCTCCGCTCTAGTTTGTGCGTGTCCGAAAATACCCCTAATAAGCTAGTTATTTAATCAGTTTTGTCCAACCTAAATTTTCAAGATTTTGATTTCTTCTTAAAGGACGAGTTACTAACTCAAGGATATCACGAGCGTTAGTAAAACCATGAATTTGTGCAAAAGTAAATTCTACTGACCATTTCGTATTTATACCTCTAGCTTCAAGAGGATTAGCATGTGCCATTCCAGTAATTGCAAGATCTGGTTGAAATTCTCTTATTCTTTGAACTTGATTATAATTATCTGGTTTTTCTACAATTCTAGGCATAGGGACATTCATTTCATAGCATGTCTTTTCTAATAATGCTAGTTCTGCTGCTTGGAATCTTTTATCCATATATGGAATACCAATTTCATATATAATCATCCCACATCGTGCTAAAAACCTTGCTAGTGAAATTTCTAACAAATTATCTCCCATGAAAAATACTGATTTTCCTTTTATTAAATCTAAATAATCTTTTAATCCTTCCCAAATAAAAGATTCACGTTCTTCTAATCCTATAGGCTCTTTAGAAAAAGTTCTACATATTTTTTCTATCCAAGCTTTTGTACCATCTGGACCAATAGGGAAAGGTGCTCCAATTAATTTACATTTTCTACGTCGCATTAAAGTAGTAGCAGTTCTACTTAAAAAAGGATTTACTCCACATACATATACTTCTTCACTTAAAAAAGGTAATTCACCATAACTTTGAGCCGGGAGCCATCCAGAAACAATAATTCCTTGTTTCTCTAACTCTAAAGTCAATTGATTTGTTACAGTAGTAGGTAAAGAACCAAATAACACAAGTGGTGGATGATCTAAATTTCTTTTTATCTTTGATTTATTTAAAGAATATTCTTTATCATTAACTGTTGATAATGATATTATAGGTTTTCCAGGACATCTTTGTGCTAAAGCGGCTAAAACCGTGTCTTCTCCTTGAGTAAAAGCATAATCTAATCCATTAGCTCTTGCTACGACAATGGGGACATCAATCTCGTTTTCTAATTTTGGAGCCATGCCTTCTAAATCCATTTTAATAATTTCAGTTGTACAAGTTCCAATCCATATAATGACACTCGGATTTCTATTCTTTTTTATTTGTAAACAAAGTCTTTTTAGTTCCTTATAATCATTTAATTGTGCTGAAATATCTCCTTCTTCGAGTTCAGCCATAGCGTAACGCGGTTCGGCAAAAATCATTACCCCTAAAGCATTTTGTAAAAAATAACCACACGTTTTTGTTCCAATTACTAAAAAAAAACTATCTTCAATTTTTTGATATAACCAAGCAACACAGCTAATAGGACAAAAAGTATGATAATTTCCCGTTTCACATTCAAAATTTAATTTTTCGACTAAATTAAAAGACATTATTTACTCCTAAATTATCATAAAATCTAAAACTTCTTTCTCTGAATCTTTTTTTAATTCATCTGAATTTAAATAAAAATTTGAAAGTAAAGTAAATAAATCGCGATCATTTAATTCTTCTGGAACGACACCTTCAGGTTGCGATAAGATTTGATCAGCAATATTTAAATAAAAATCACAAACATAATATAAATTTTTTTCTTTTTCAGCCATTTCAAATAAAGTTTTACCTTTTACTCGTGAAACTCGAATGTCTTCAATCAAAGGTAAAACTTCCAAAACAGGCATAGGACATTTTTCTACATATTTATCTATTAAATCTCTTTTAACTGTTCTATTACCAATTAATCCTAATAATCTTAATGGGTGAGTACGAGATTTTTCACGAACAGATGCTACAATTCTATTTGCTGCAAAAAGAGCATCAAATCCATTATCAGTAATAATAAGACAATAATCAGAATAATTTAATGGTGCGGCAAACCCTCCACAAACAACATCTCCTAAAACATCAAAAATGATAATATCATATTCATAAAATGCGTTTAGTTCTTTTAATAATTTTACTGTTTCACCAACTACATACCCTCCACAACCTGCGCCTGCTGGAGGACCTCCAGCTTCAACACAGTCAACTCCTCCATAACCTTGATAAATAACATCTTCAGGCCAAACATCTTCATAGTGGTAATCTTTTAGTTGTAATGTATCTATTATTGTTGGTATTAAAAAACCAGTAAGTGTAAAAGTACTGTCATGTTTTGGATCACATCCAATTTGTAATACTTTGTTTCCACGTCTTGCTAAAGCAATAGATATATTACAGCTTGTTGTAGATTTTCCTATACCACCTTTCCCATATATAGATAATTTCATGTTATTTCCTCTTTAAATTTAATAATTTGTTTTTTATATTTTGTTAATAAGACTTTTCAGTTGAAACAGAGTTTTTCTCTTTATTCCATTCTTCATCTTCGACGAAAGCAAAGCACTTTGGTTTCGAGCATTGTTCATCCATCTGTTTATCAAAGATGATAAGGTGAACAGATCTTGACAAGTGCCTTGTACTTTATATAATGAGAAGTAAACACGAGCGTAGCTCTCACGTACGAAGTGCGAGCTGAACTTCGCAGGCGCAAAGCGCCAGCTAGAGCTCCGCTCTAGTTCAAGTGCTAGTGCTTTGTACAAGTAAATTAAATTTTTACAAAATAAAAACTATAACATTTTAGTTTTATTATTTATTGTATTTATATAATTTTAATTTTCCCAAATAATAGTTTTATTATTAATTAGTATTTTAATACTAGAAAAATTTTGTTGAAAAATATTTAAAAAGATATAATTATTACTAACACTTATAAAAATTATCTAAAGTAAAAATAATATGGACTATACTTCTTTTGAACCCTTATTGATAAAATATTCTTTTGGAATGCTTTTATTAGGAATGATTTTTTATTGGATAAAAGCAAGCCTTTTTTCAATACAAAAATTTAATTATTTAGGCTCTATTTTTATATTAATAAGTAATTTTTGTTTAACTTTTTTACTAATATTTCGATGGATTTCTTCTAACCATTTTCCATTAAGCAATTTATATGAATCCTTAATTTTTCTCTCTTGGAGTTTGACCTTTTGTCAACTTTTTTTTGAAAACAAAACTAAAAATTTTTATATAGGAATTATTATGACACCTATATCTTTATTTGTATTAGCTTTTGCGACATTTAGCCTTCCAGAAGAAATGCAAAAATCTAGTTCTTTAGTACCAGCTTTACAATCAAATTGGTTAATGATGCATGTTACAGTAATGATATTAAGTTATGCTGCTCTTATTTTTGGTTCACTCTTATCCCTTGCTTATCTAGTTTTAGTTTATAGCAAAATAAATATTTTTAAAGGTTACTCTAGTTTTTTGAATCAGAAAATCAAAGAAAAATTATTTACTAAAAATAATTTAGATAAATCTTTAACACAACCTAATGAAATACTGCAAGCAAATACTGGAATTTTATTTAATCAACCAGAAATAGATGAAAATTTCGATGAAATTAATTTAATAATCAAAAATTTAGACAATCTTAGCTATCGAATTTTAGGAATTGGTTTTCCTCTTTTAACTATTGGTATTCTATCTGGGGCAGTTTGGGCTAATGAAACTTGGGGTTCTTATTGGAATTGGGATCCTAAAGAAACATGGGCGTTAATTACTTGGTTTATTTTTGCCATCTATTTACATACCAGAATAACAAAAGGCTGGAAAGGAGAAAAATCAGCAATTATAGCAAGTATTGGTTTTTTTGTAGTTTGGATTTGTTTCTTAGGAGTTAATCTTTTTGCAAAAGGACTACATAGTTATGGCTGGATTGTATCTAATTAAATAATTTATTATTATAATATAGATTAAATTTAATCTATATTATAATAATAAATTGCTAAATTTAGAAAACTACTATAAAATAAAAAGGAGAAAGGGCCTGTAGCTCAGTGGACTAGAGCACGTGGCTACGAACCACGGTGTCGGGGGTTCGAATCCCTCCTCGCCCGATTATACTCTCTATATGAAAAATACTAAAGAATAGTTAGTTTATCTCCTAAACGTAGGAGCTACATTCCGAAAAAGTTTTAATAAAATAGATATATTAAACTAGTAAATATTTATTGAATTAAAATAATTGCAATATTAAATTTTATTTTTAATTATTGTTTCATATATGAATTATTAGAACGAAGTTCTTGCTTGTACTTTGTACAAAGCACCTCTTTCACACTTCACACTCACAATGATGATGAAATGATGAACACAAAGAATAAGTGAAAAGAAATGATGAAGAGCTCCAGTTCGTGCGTGTAAGAGAAATTGAAATAGAACTGTATTAAAAATATTTTTTAAATGGGTTGCTTTTGTAATTTTAAACAACAAGAAAACCTTTTTTTATTGAATTAAATAGTGAAAGTTAATAAGAATTCTAGTTATGTAGAAAGTACAAAGAGGAACTTTGTTCCGACAATAGATGGCTAGAAGACTTTTACATTTCTTGGTTGATTTATTCTAAAACTTTCGTTTTTATGTACCAACTAGAACGAAGTTCTTGCATGTACTCTGTACTGTTCATCATGAGCACTTTGTACCACTTCGTACGTGAAAGAAACAGCATGTACAAATTACAGCTAAAAACTTCGTTCCGATAAGACAAGAAGAAAGAATCGATCTTATCTCACATTAATTTTTTATTTCCAGAAAAAGTGAGAACCAAATTAATTTAAAATTATTTTTTTGTAAAGTTTTTATGGTAGAAAATCTGATGTTGTCTAATACACAAAATACAAGAACTATTGTAATAACTTCCGGTAAAGGTGGTGTAGGAAAAACAACAGCAACTGCAAATTTAGGGATGTCAATTGCTCGTTTAGGTTATAAGGTTGCATTAATTGATGCTGATATTGGACTAAGGAATTTGGATTTACTTCTTGGTCTAGAAAATAGAATTCTTTATACAGCAATGGATATATTAGAAGGCCAATGCCGCTTAGATCAAGCATTAATTCGAGATAAAAGATGGAAAAATTTATCCCTCTTATCAATATCAAAAAATCGTCAAAGATATAATGTGACCCGTAAAAATATGGATAATTTAGTAGAATCAATTCGTTCACTTGGTTATCAATTTATTTTAATTGATTGTCCGGCTGGAATAGATGTTGGCTTTATCAATGCTATTTCGCCGTCTCAAGAAGCAATTATTATAACAACACCTGAAATTACAGCTATTAGAGATGCAGATAGAGTAGCTGGACTATTAGAAGCAAATGGAATATATAACGTAAAATTACTTGTTAATAGAATAAGGCCAGATATGATTCAACGCAATGATATGATGTCTGTACGAGATGTACAAGAAATGTTAGGTATTCCTCTTTTAGGAGCAATACCTGAAGATACGCATGTCATTATATCAACAAATAGAGGTGAACCTCTCGTATTAAAGAAGGAACTGAGTTTATCAGGTATAGCTTTTGAAAACGCAGCTCGACGTCTAATTGGAAAACAAGATTATTTTATTGATTTAGAAACTCCGTATAAAGGTGTATTTCAAAAAGTACAAGAATTTTTTCTTGGTTCTGAACAATAAAAAATTTTAGTTTGGACTTGTAGTTCTTTAATTAATTACACTCTACAAGTCCAAACAAGTAAAAAGAATATTAATACACTAAATAATTTTATTTTTAATGCTATTTTATAAATTCTAGTATTTAGAAAACTGACAAATATCTTGACATAAAAAATTTTTTTTAGTATTATTTAATTAATACTTCTCTGGTGGAATTGGTAGACACGTTGGTTTTAGGAACCAATGCTTTCAGCGTGAGGGTTCGAGTCCCTCGGGAAGTAATTATTTCAAATTAAAATATTTCATATCAATAAAATAATATTATTTATTTTTTTAAATAAAAAAGTCTCCCCAGGTAGGATTTGAACCTACGACCAATCGGTTAACAGCCGACCGCTCTACCACTGAGCTACTGAGGACTTATATTAAATAATATGATACTTTATTCAGACAATAGAGTCAAGATTTTAAAAAATTTCATCTAAAAATTTTAATAAATGTAATATATATTACATTCCTTTTATTTATCTAAAATTTAATTTTTATTGAAAAAAAAGCAATATGGTACTAGAACGAAGTTCTTGCTTACATTGTATCATTTCATGATGAACACGAACACGCACAAAGTGCGAGCTAGAGCTTTGCTCTTGGAATAAGTGAAAGCAGAGTACATGCAAGAACTTCGTTCTACAAAAGAGCTTATTTTTAGAATGCCACTATTTTGAGCTGTATATCGAGTGACTCTAAAATACGTTCAAGTTTATCAAAAATGATAAGGCGAAAAAGTTGGGGTTTTATTGAATATAAAATAAATAATGGAATTATTATTTGATTAATAAATCTTTAAAAGAAAATTGGAGTGCTGAATTTCCAGGCCAAATAAATCCACCACGGTTTGGTGGTAAAATACTTGTATTTTCCGTTGCCAACTTCATTAGATTTTCAGGTAAAGAATCATAATATGAAATTTCAGATTCCGAATCTTCATATTCAAATAAATCAATCAAATCACTATATTCTGAATTTTTTATGTCATTACGATTTTCATACAATAAACGTAGTGGTATTGTTAATTGTCTTTTCGGTTTTTCTAAAGTCAGTTTTGATACTGGCCATATCGTAAAATCAATAATTTTTTTTCTTTGATCATCATACGCCATAAAACCAGAGTTTGATCTCGGTAATAAGCGGTTCGTTATAACTAACTTTCGAAGATTTTCATCCCAGCCTACATATAAAGGTATTTGATTAGTTAAATTTAAAAATGGACTCAATTTTTTAACATCTTCTTTTACTTCTTCATGTAATAAAGGTGTCTCATTTTTATAATTTTTGTATTGAATTTGATCATACTTTAAAATCAAATTTTCTGACGATATTTTTGGTGTTTCAGGCGTTACTGAAAATAAACGACGAACTATATGTAAAGTGCCTTTAAATTGTTGATTATATACTCTATCAGCAAAGCTTTTTGATCCATTAAATAAAAACTGAAACTCATTATTATAAGGAAGTTTTGTATATACCCTTAGAGTGTCATAATACCTATTTAAAACGAGTTTTCTTTTAAATAAATCATTTTCTTGAGTAGGTGATAGTGAATAATTAGAAGGTTGTCGATTTAAAAAATTATCTATATCTATCGATAACAAAAACTTATAGACTGGGTTTGCATAATATTTTTGTTTTATTTTTTTTTCGATCTCTGGGTAAGCTCCAGTTGAATTTTCTTCGAAAAATGCATCATTTAAACTACCTTCTACTATATCTTCAAAACTTGAATTTACTGGATCTTTATAATTAGCTTCAAATCTTTTTCTCAAATTAGAAGAAATATATAAGTTATCTGATTTACTATATGAATTCGGAGAATAAGTATTATTGCTTGTTTCTATATTTTGATTTTTTACTGCATTCTCGTTATTCGATGCATTTTTTGTAGATTCAGGTTCTAAAGATTTAATGCTATCATCTTTTTTTCTTATTGTTTCGCGAACTTTCCTCGCTTTTTCTTTATATCTTCCAAATAGTGGAACGCTCCCTTGTCTTGTTGTAGAAGCATATTCACCCGCATAATTAAGATCTTCAAAACTTTGAAAAATTGGAGATTTCAAATAAACTCCTCTATCAAAAGGTGTTACATCAGTATCTAATGATAAATTTTGTGATAAAGCACCTAAAACTCCGAATGGATCTGTTACTTCGTTAGGTGAAAAAAGAGTATTCTTAAAAGATTTATCTTGTGAAACAAATCCGAGAGGACCTCCGAATAAATAATCTAAGCTATAATAAGGTATTGAACTGAAGCTAAAAGCTAAAATTGAACTTAGAAAAAAGAAATTTAATCGAATGATCCAAGTCGACCTTAGTATAGATAATTTAATTTGTAGAAATTCACTAATATTTTTTATAAAAATACTAAAACACATTGTAAAAAAAACATTCCCTAGCAAGATTCCCACTAAATAACTTAGATGGCTAATAACGTACTGTATTTGGTTATTTACAGAAAATGGATCTAAAACTGTTGGTTCAGATTGTATTGTAATATTACCTAAATATTGAAATATACAACTTTGCTCCGTCCAAATTAATAAGAAATTTAAAAAGAATATTTTTAAAAGAGTTTTTGTATTATCTTTATCAATTATTTTAATAACTCTTTCATGAGACATGTCGTAAACAATAGTTAACAATAAAAAAATTCCGAAAAGATAATTTAGTGGTTCAAGAGAAAACAATGGAATAATAAATATTCTTAAACCAAAAATAATCGATGCAATAAATGTAACTTGACCTAAAATATTGCCTAAACCTGAAGCAAGTCCAGCAAATGTACCTTGAATTAATAATCTTCTTGCAAAAATTAAATGAGCACAAGAAATAGGTAATGACAAGAAAAAACTGTTAAAAAATCCAATAAAAAATTTATTATATGTGTAAGATGAACCTTCTAAAAAAGTAAATATATTTGAAACTGGGTCCCCTAAAATTAAATTTTCTTTTAAAATAGAAGTTGATATTTTTGGAATTAATATAGGTAAATAAAAAAAATCTCTAAGCCATTGAAAAGTTAATATATAAAAAAGAGTATATTTTAAGCTTTCAAGGATATATATAATACTTGTTTGTAAAACTATTTTTAGATTAATATCACCAGATAGTGAATTATAAACATTATTCAATAATTCAAAATAATCTCGTATTGCTGGAACAAAAGACATAATTTTTTAGTTTTGAAAATTTATATGTACAAAATAAAATATTACTATTTTAAAATGTTTAACACGCATTCATCATTGCAAATGATGAAACAAGCTCAAGCAAGAGCTTTGCTCTAATAATTTTTATTTTTTTATAAGTATATGATCAATTACTCTTGACATGTATAATGTACGTAGTACTTTGTTTAGAGCACAGGTAATAACTCCATTCTGCAGGCATTTCTTTTTTATTATTTCATGATGAACGTGAACACCTTATCAGCTTTTTCAGTCCTTGTGCAAAGCACTAGCACTTCGTGCGTGAGAGCTGCGTTCAGGAAGAATGAGTGAAATAGACTGTTTGAAGAGCTTCGTCTTCATCAAAAATGAACTAGGAACTATTATTAAGAACAACTTTGTTCTACAAGAAAGAACGTGGTTTTGCAAGCAAGAAATTTGTTTTAGGAAAAAAAATATAGACTATAATTTAATTACTTTTTCTAAATTTTATTGAGAATTATTTCTAAAAAATTAATTTATATTGAAGTTTTTCTACTCCAAGATTGTAAAAAATTAATGCTTAAAAGAAGTATTAATGAAATAAACAATACTACTGTACCTACAATTGTCGCACCTTTATAATCATACTGTTCAAGGGACTGAAAAATTAATACAGAAGCAATTAAATCCTTAAAAGGGAAATTCGAGGAAATTATTGCAATCGAACCATATTCTCCTATTGCTCTTGAAAAAGCTAATGTTATTCCTGTTAATGTTGCTGGTAATAAAGGAGGAAATACTACTTTTTTAAAAGTTTTCCATGGAGAAGCTCCTAGCGACCAAGCTGCTTCTTCCAATTCTTTTTCCATTTCTTGTAATACAGGTTGTATACTTCGAACAACAAAAGGAAAAGAAACAAAAATCATAGCTATCATAACACCTAGTTTTGTAAATACGATTTGTATTCCAAATTTACTGAAAAAAGAACCTAACCAACCTTTTTCACTGTATACAGTCACTAATGTTAAGCCTGCAACTGATGTTGGTAAAGCAAATGGTAAATCAATTGCAGCATCAATTAATCTTTTTCCTGGAAAATTATAACGAGTTAAGACCCAAGCTATAATAAAACCAAAAAAAGCATTACATAAACAAGCCAAAAAAGCCATTGATATAGTAACTATATAAGCTGAAACAGCTATTGGTTCAGTAGCTCTTTTCCAAAAAATTTCGAAAAAAGTTTCATTTACATTGTTCAACATTGAAAAAATAGGTAAAAGTAAAATAAAACTTATATAACTGATTGTAAAAAGAATAGGCCAATTTTTTCTCATAATTTGATTTAAATCTAAATTTGTTAGAATCTTCGCGATTTACTAAAGCAGAGCTCTTGCTTGCACTTGGTGCGTGATCGCCAAGATTCTAATATTACTAATTTTCTAATTCTTTATTTTTAGTTAAAAATTTTAAAGCCGATTTTGCCTGAGAAATAGCTTTTTTTGCTTGTATAGAAGCTTTATTTTTCCAACATTGTTTTCTAATATTTTTTCTTGATTTAGAAGTACGTTTTTTAGGAACAGCCATAATTTTTTTATATTTTGAAAAAGTATTATTTATATTTTAATTAATTAAATATACAGCGCAATTTTTAAAAACTTCTTTTCGTACACGAAGTAACTTGTATAGAGTACCTTGTGCAAAGCTGTTCATCATGAAATGATGAAGAACTTCGTTCTGCAGTCACTTCTGTTTCATCACGAAATGTTAATAAGGTAAAAACCTTGAGTGAACAATGATTTTCATTTGTTCCTTTCTTTCCACAAAATGAAATAAAAAATGACTTATGATAACGAACTTCTTTCTGACTAGAGCGGAGCTCTTGCTCGCACTTGGTGCGTGTGCAAAAAAATTTTATATTTTTTATCTGAATTAGATATAGCGCATATTTAATTTTATAAAGTTTAATAAAAAACTTATATTTATTAGTCTATTTTGTGTTGATTAGCTTATATTTATTTATTAATTGTATCTTTTGTAAAGATTTTTGTCAATTTGTAAATATAGTAAGTTTTTTTCTTGAGAAGCTTTTGAAAAATTAAAATTCTATATTATAATAGACTTATAAATAAATAAAACCTCAATTTTTATAAATTTTTTATAATAAATCTATGTCACATACAGTTAAAATCTATGATACATGCATTGGATGTACACAATGTGTTCGTGCATGTCCAACTGATGTTTTAGAAATGGTACCTTGGGATGGATGTAAAGCTGCTCAAATAGCTTCTGCTCCACGGACTGAAGATTGTGTTGGCTGTAAAAGATGTGAATCTGCTTGTCCTACTGACTATTTAAGTGTTAGAGTATATTTAGGTCCTGAAACGACAAGAAGTATGGGACTAGCTTATTAGGGGTATTTTCGGACACGCACAAACTAGAGCGGAGCTCTTCATCATTTCTTTTCTGTGCATCTGTTCATCATTTCATGATGATATTTCATGATGATGCAAAGATGAATGATGAATGGCTCTGTTGAGTGATTTTTGAAACCGGCGTGACAAAATGACAACTGATTTTGGTTATACAAGAATGCTAAAATAAAAAAAAGTTCATACATAACATCATCATCATTGTTGATTGTTCATCCACAGAGACAAATTTGCTATATAGTTCATCTTCTTCATTTGAACACGCACGAAGTGCGAGCTAGAGCTTCGCTCTTGGAATGAGTGAAAGCGAAGCACTAGCTGTTCATCATTCATCTTTGCACACGCACCAAGTGCGAGCAAGAGCTTCGCTTTAGTCATTTCATGATGTATTCCTCATTTCATGAGGAAGAGCTTTGTCTTCATCGAAGATGAACTAACTAGAGCAGAGCTCCAGCTCGCACTTCGTGCGTGGAACTTTGTTCTAGGAAGATTTCAAAGATTTCCTGGCATCAAACTATTTTCCCAAAGGGCCCCCCCTTTAGTATTTTTGTTCCTAGGGTGTTTAACTGCCAAGTTCGGGATGGGTTGGCGTTGTTCCACTCTAGCTTGGACACCAGGAGATAGAGGTTGTCCTCCATATTGTTCATCATGAAATGATGTATTGGAGGAAAAGCAATCCTCGTTCTCAATGGAATTGAGAAAGTTTATCTCACGTGTTGTTTATCATAGTTGTTTTCACTACCTAGTTCATCTTCCTGAGCGCAGCTCTTGCTTGTGCTTTGCACAAGTCCATTCGTCATTTCATGATGAACACGAAGAATGAGTGAAGAGCACTGATGGTGGACAAAATGAACAACACGTGTGTTCATCATTGTTGATCTTTAATGAACAATGATGAATAGAATGTGGTTAGTTTTCTTGAAACTAAAAAAGGTCAAAATCATACGGCCTATTAGTATGTCTCAGCTGAAACCATTGCTGGCCTTACACTTGACACCTATCAAACGGCTTGTCTTGCCGTGACCTTAAGAGAGCACTCATCTTGAGGTGGGCTTCCTACTTAGATGCTTTCAGCAGTTATCCGCTCCGCACTTGGCTACCCAGCGTTTCCCTTTGGTAAGAGAACTGGTATACTATTGGTGCGTCCTTCCAGGTCCTCTCGTACTATGGAAGGCTCCTCTCAATGCTCTAGCGCCTACACCGGATATGGACCAAACTGTCTCACGACGTTCTGAACCCAGCTCACGTACCGCTTTCATGGGCGAACAGCCCAACCCTTGGGACGTACTACCGCCCCAGGTTGCGATGAGCCGACATCGAGGTGCCAAACCTTCCCGTCGATGTGAACTCTTGGGGAAGATCAGCCTGTTATCCCTAGAGTAACTTTTATCCGTTGAGCGACGGCCCTTCCACACGGTACCGTCGGATCACTAAGGCCGGCTTTCGCCCCTGCTCGACTTGTAGGTCTTGCAGTCAAGCTCCCTTCTGCCTTTACACTCTACGGCTGATTTCCGTCCAGCCTGAGGGAACCTTTGCACGCCTTAGTTACCTTTTATAAGGCGACCGCCCCAGTCAAACTGCCCACCTGAAACTGTCAAGCGTCCTGATTCAAGGATCGCCATTAGAATTCTAGCTCCTCCAGAGTGGTCTCTCACTATCGGCTCGAATTTCCCCGGAAGGAAATTTTCAACGCCTCCCACCTAGGCTGCGCAAGAGGAGCCCAAACCCAATTCCAAGCTACAGTCAAGCTTCATAGGGTCTTTCTGTCCAGGTGCAGGAAGTCCGCATCTTCACAGACATGTCTATTTCACCGAGTCTCTCTCCGAGACAGTGCCCAGATCGTTACGCCTTTCGTGCGGGTCGGAACTTACCCGACAAGGAATTTCGCTACCTTAGGACCGTTATAGTTACGGCCGCCGTTCACCGGGGCTTCGGTCGTCAGCTCTCACCAACTTCCTTCACCTTCCGGCACTGGGCAGGCGTCAGCCCCCATATTTCGTCTTACGACTTAGCGGAGACCTGTGTTTTTGGTAAACAGTCGCCTGGGCCTGGTCACTGCGACCCTCTTAAAGAGGGTACCCCTTCTCCCGAAGTTACGGGGCCATTTTGCCGAGTTCCTTAGAGAGAGTTATCTCGCGCCCCTTGGTATACTCTACCTACCTACCTGTGTCGGTTTCGGGTACAGGTAATTTTTGCTATACAGTAGTTCGAGCTTTTCTTGGAAGTTTGATAGGTAATTGAGTTTCATTATAGATTACTACAAAATGTAATAATCTAGGGAATGAAGCCGTATCATCTCTCAGCTTAAGGTGAGTTTTTCTTCTCCCTCTCAACACCTCGAAGATTTCCGCTGAAATCCATAGTCAGCCAATTCCTACCTTCTTCGTCCCTCGGTACCAAACAAAAATTAGTACAGGAATATTAACCTGTTTTCCATCGACTACGCCCTTCGGCCTCGCCTTAGGACCTGACTCACCCTCCATGGACGAACCTCGTGGAGGAACCCTTAGGTTTTCGGGGCATTGGATTCTCACCAATGTTTGCGTTACTCAAGCCGACATTCTCACTTCCGCTTCGTCCACACCTATTTTCATTGATGCTTCACCCTACAACAGAACGCTCCCCTACCGATTTTTTCGTTTTCAAAAAATCCCACAGCTTCGGCAGATCGCTTAGTCCCGTTCATTTTCGGCGCAAGAACGCTCCACCAGTGAGCTATTACGCACTCTTTTAAGGGTGGCTGCTTCTAAGCAAACCTCCTGGTTGTTTAAGCATTCTCACCTCCTTTATCACTTAGCGACCATTTAGGGGCCTTAGCTGATGATCTGGGCTGTTTCCCTTTCGACGATGAAGCTTATCCCCCACCGTCTCACTGGCTGATGGAAAGCAATACCTAGTATTCTTAGTTTGCCACGATTTGGTACCGCTCTCGCAGCCCGCACCGAAACAGTGCTTTACCCCTAGATAGCCCTATCATCAACCGCTGCGCCTCAACGCATTTCGGGGAGAACCAGCTAGCTCCGAGTTCGATTGGCATTTCACCCCTAACCACAGCTCATCCGCCGATTTTTCAACATCGGTCGGTTCGGACTTCCACTTGGTTTTACCCAAGCTTCATCCTGGCCATGGTTAGATCACCCGGGTTCGGGTCTATAAAAAGTGACTAACGCCCTATTAAGACTTGCTTTCGCTTTGGCTTCGGAGGAATTCTCCTTAACCAGGCCACTTTTTATAAGTCGCCGGCCCATTCTTCAACAGGTACGCGGTCAGGTGTAACACCCTCCCACTGTTTGATAGCTTACGGTTTCATGTTCTATTTCACTCCCCTACAGGGGTTCTTTTTCACCTTTCCCTCACGGTACTACTTCACTATCGGTCATCCAAGAGTATTTAGCCTTACGAGGTGGTCCTCGCAGATTCACACGGGATTTCACGTGTCCCATGCTACTCGGGATGAACTTTGCTTTAGGCTTTTAACTACTGGACTTTCACCATCTATGGTGCAGGATTCAGCTGCTTCGTTTAGCCTTTTCATTCACGTATTTCTTTCATCTTACACGCGTTCATCATTCATCTTCATCATCTTCATCGAAGATGAACACGAAGAATGAGTGAAAAGAAATGATGAAACAAGTGCGAACAAGATAAAAATGATAATGAATGATGTCTTTTTTGTATGTTCTCCCACAACCCCGGGATTTACCGGTTTAGGCTGTTCCCATTTCGCTCGCCGCTACTAAGGGAATCGCGTTTGCTTTCTTTTCCTCTGGCTACTAAGATGTTTCAGTTCACCAGGTTACCTCTTGCCTATTTATGAATTCAATAGGTAGTTTACTAGGTTGCCCTATTCGGGGATCTCCGGATCATAGCTTGTTTCCAGCTTCTCGAAGCATTTCGTTGGTTTCCACGCCCTTCCTC